ACTATGTAACTTTATTGCATTAGAAAAAACTAGGGACCTCCCCTTTCGGTGGATTGTCTCAAAGCAAGGGTTAATATTTGTTCTATTCTATTAGTAATAATGGAACAATTCTGTTCGTAGGAACAAAGAGAAGCAGATCTATTCTATACCCGATAAGTATCAATACGCAATGGAGGGTTCACTCCATTTTTTATGGGTGACTGCATCCATACTTGTTCATCATTCGAAGGACCTATTCGTAATAATTTTACTTTATTTATCCTATCTTCACTTAGCCAATTTATGGATAAAATTAAAATTTGATAAAGGCCAATACAATATTAATATTATGAAGACGACGACAATAAACCCGTTGTTACGTTTCCACATTAAAGTAAAATATAGTACTTATTTCTTTTATTTAATCAATGCCTATTGGTGTTCCAAAAGTACCTTTTCGAAGTCCCGGAGAGGAAGATGCATCTTGGGTTGACGTATAGTGCGACTTGTCAGATATATTGGGTCATACGGTAGTTCCCCGTTCTCTCCCCCGACCGAGATATCCTCTGTTTCGCCCAAGAAAAGTGGATTGAATTATCCAAAATTTGGAGCGCGAAATACAATTAGATCCATTTTGGGGAGGATCTGGATTAATATTATCAATTAGAAAAATTTATGGTTGGCTTGGCTGGACCAATAAAATGAAGTATCCAGGCTCCGTTTAGAAAAACCCAAGATTACTATAAACTTATTTTTAAATAGGAGTGATCTCAAACAAAAACAAAGTGTTAATCAATTGAGTAACATGATGAATACATTACTAGTGAAATAATAAAAAAAAAAGAAGTGGTATTGTGTTCAGTTGTCCTATATGCACAAATTGAAATTGGGCATACTTTTACCCGGAGTAGAGCATAAACCTAAAAGAATTGACGAGGCCCATTCAGAAACAAGAAAATGAAATCGCGATTGTAATTGGATCCCGATGAAATAATACATCAATGAGAAGTTAGTTCGATAAGTTTAGTGAATTATTTGTATATTATAAAGAGTCCGCTATGAAAAAAAGAAAGGGACCAGAATCTATACATTGATTCTTTTTTTGCCATTTTTTGAGCCGTATGCATCAAAAGGTGCATGTACGGTTTCTACGGGATACAAATTTTATCCTAATCAACCGACTTTATCGAGAAAGATTACTTTTTTTAGGCCAAGAAGTTGATAGCGAGATCTCGAATCAACTTATTGGTCTTATGGTATATCTCAGTATAGAGGATGATACCAAAGATCTTTATTTGTTTATAAACTCTCCTGGCGGATGGGTAATACCCGGAGTAGCTATTTATGATACCATGCAATTTGTGGGACCAGATTTACATACAATATGCATGGGGTTAGCTGCTTCAATGGGATCCTTTATCCTGGTCGGAGGAGAAATTACCAAACGTTTAGCATTCCCTCACGCTTGGCGCCAATGAGTTTTTTATTTGAGAGAAAAAATAAGAAGACTATGCCTTCGCCATATGAAATAAGAATTTTAAGTAATAATAGCATGGCATTTCGAATTCGATATGAGAAAGTTAAATTCCATTTTCATTTTTCATTTGATTATATATCGAAAGAGTAGTATGAAATAAAAGGTATTCCCGATCTTAATCTTATCTATCGGGAGTCCATTTCAGCGTCACAAACTTTTTTTTTGTCATGCCGGAAAGCTCTTAACACTATTTATGTTATGTAAAGGGTACAAAAAAATATGATTTTTTTCCTCGTTTTATTTGATCGGATCAAAAAAGAAACTTTGGGATTGCTGAATCACGGACGAATAAATATGTAAAGCAACGGAACCATCATAGTATTTTTAAACTCCGCCGAAAGAAAGGGTGGTAATTGGAGCATTTGCCGATTCGGGTCTGGATAGATATAGATCCTATATTTTAATTTTATCTTTCTTCGATGGAAGAATAAATTAGTAAATTCCATTGTAGAGCCGTATGCAATGCGCAAAAATGCCTGTACGGTTGTTCAATTCTATCTTTTTCTTGTTATTCTCTATCCCCTCTCTTCACCTTATTGCGCGATGCGGGCGGGGTATAGGAACCTTTTTTATGTTATATTACCAGGGTAATGATCCATCAACCCGCCAGTTCTTTTTATGAGGCACAAACGGGAGAATTTATCCTGGAAGCGGAGGAACTGCTGAAACTGCGCGAAATCCTCACAAGGGTTTATGTACAAAGAACAGGAAAACCCTTATGGGTTGTATCCGAAGATATGGAACGGGATGTTTTTATGTCAGCAACAGAAGCCCAAGCTCATGGAATTATTGATCTTGTAGCAGCTGAATGAAAATAGCGGGGATTTCTCACAAATCCGCGATTTTATCGAGATTTTATTTATATTCTTTCTTACTCTTACCAGGTTTAATAGATAATAGAATATTCTATTAAATAGAAATAATTCATAATCATCCGGTTAAGATTGATCTAAACCAACTCATTATGTATATGATTCCGCATGCCAACTATTAAACAACTTATTAGAAACACACGACAGCCAATCAGAAATGTCATAAAATCCCCAGCTCTTCGGGGATGTCCTCAGCGCCGAGGGACGTGTATTAGGGTGTATGTGTGACTCGTTCAGATCATAAAGCATTTTTTTTTTTCAGTATCAATGATCGGTACCGGTGAAGGTGAATAGGATAGAATGGAATAACTCGATTCACTAGCTAAAAAGAAAAAAGATCTATTATCCTTCTATTGTGTATGAAATTTATGGTTTCCATTGGTGCAAATCCAATCACCTCAATTTAAGATGAAAAGCAATTTCCCATTGGTAGCAAATAGCTATCCATTAAGCGGGGAAATCCTATTTTAAAAGCAGAAAAGTTGCGTTCCTACTCTTGCAAGAACGGACTAACAGGGTCAGCTACCCAGCTAACCTTCAGAATTAAATACCGTTACTATATAGATAGATCTCGTTGTGAAAGACCCATTATTGGAAATTCATAGGTAGAGCCAAGGGATGTGAACTGTACAAGTTACCAAATAAGATTGATTAAATTAAGGAAGGAGCTCCGGTGTATAGAGAGGGCCTTACCGTTTAAGAAGTAACCATAGAAACGATGGAACCACCATTTTTTTATCCATTTCTATTTACTACTTTAATTACTATGGTTTTGTTTTGATACCTAGTACCAGTATCAAAAACATTCTTATTTCGAGGTAAAATGCCTAGAAAAAGAAAAATTGTGGTCGGGAAGGTTATAGTAGCAAAAGCCATTCGAATTTTCATTTTATACATCGGAAGAACACGTTTTGTTATTAATAGACCGGGAAAGGGGAAAAGAATAGCTGAAAGAAAGGAAATCAATTAGTTATTCATCAAAGTTTCATTTATTCAATGACCAGAATTAAACGAGGATATATAGCTCGGAGACGTAGAACAAAAATGCGCTTATTTGCATCAAGCTTTCGGGGAGCTCATTCAAGACTTACTCGAACTATTACTCAACAGAAAATACGAGCTTTGGCTTCGGCTCATCGGGATAGAGATAGAAAAAAAAGAGATTTTCGTCGTTTGTGGATCACTCGGATAAATGCAGCAATTCGTGATAATAAGGTATCCTATAGTTATAGCGGATTAATACATAATCTGTACAAGAGCCAATTGCTTCTTAATCGTAAAATACTTGCACAAATAGCTATCTTAAATAAGAATTGTCTTTATATGATTTCCAATGAGATCATAACATAAAAGAAAAGGATTGGAAAGAATCCACCGAAATAATTTAAACGGAGTTCCCCGGAGAATGAACTCCGGGAAGTAATTAGTATGAAAAAATAGAATAATATGATAAAGTCGTCAAAATAAGGAAACACGTTTCATAAAAAAAGATTACTTTTTCTTCCCCGATTCTTTTTTTTTTTCTTATGGCACGACAACCAAATCTGGATTCCGGGATTTTTGAACAAAGCATCAATCCGCGTTTGAGTTCGGATTGGAATTTAGAATTTTGATTCTGTCGAAGAGTAAGCTAAGCCTATTTATTTCTGGTTCTCAAACTCTTTTTGGTTCTAAAACCAGCAGTTCTAGTGGTCGACTCGGTTTTTCAAATTGTTTCTCATTATTAAGAAAAGGTAACGAAGATAAAATACGAACTTGTTTTATAGCAATAGTAATTAATCGTTGTTGTTTCAGGGTCAATCTATTCATTCGTCTAGATAATATTTTTCCTTGTTCACTAATAAATCGACTAATTAAACTCAGGTTTCTATAATCAATTCGACCCCCCGATTGACTCGGGGGCAAACGCCTATGAAAAGGCCGTTTAGATTTAAGAAGAGGTCGCTTGGGTTTATCCATAGTTTGTTTATATTTAAATATATTCTATATAGAATATAGGTTATTTTTCTTGCTCCTTGGAAGGGTGACACACGGACGCTCGGCTCGACCTATTTCTTTATCTCCCCATGAATCGTATGCTTGTAACAAGAGGGGCAGAATTTTTTCAATTCCAATCGACTGGGCGTATTATGTCGATTCTTTTGAGTAATATATCTGGAAATACCCGTTGATTCTTTATTAATAACGTTTCGGGCACAACTGGTACATTCCAAAATAACCGTTACTCGGACATCTTTACTCTTGGCCATGAACCTCCTTTGGTTTTTGATTCACTCAATTCTTCTATTTTTTCGATCCGAAGCAAAGAAGAAGGAAAAAAAATAGAAGTAGCAAACTCGAAACCCAATCCAATTCTGAAGGATTTCGTTGCTAATATAATAGAATAGTAAATAAACTAATAAGTAATACAACGATTTCTAATTACAATACAGTATTTTAGTTAAGTATCTTGTATGATACTGTTGTCCTAGACCTACATTTCCGGGTTTGTTCTCACTATATTATGAATTTAATTCGAGCCCGAACCCGAGAGTTTCGTTGAGATTGAATCCACTTTTCTTCTTTCTTCCCTTATTCGAATTCGAAAACGGGGAGGTAATTGGTCACAGATATTTGATTGTATCTCTAATCTTCTTCAATCCTTCTCACGTCAATAACTAGAATGAAAAAAAGGGGAACGTTAACGCATCCGGGAATAGACGATTGATTTCTATCAATAAACCTGCTAAAGACCCGAACCATAGAGCACTTAGTACCGGCGCCACAGAGAGATATGTTTTTAGATCTCGCATTGAAAATCCTCCTTCTTTCGTTATTGTAAGACATAATGATAATACATATATGATAAAATGCATATGTAATATGTAGTTAAGGTTAAGGACCGCTTGTACTTGTACGTGGAATCCCTAATTCAAATGAAAATGTACTTCGATATATAAGATTTTTTTTCTTAAATATGTATAGAATATATAAATCTTTTATTATTTTATTATTATAATTATATATATGAATATATATGATATGAGATCGACAAGAAGAAATAGCAAGATAACAAGATAAATTGTATATCTATTAATGGAAGAAATAATGATATGGAAAACAAGATAGGGATTTCTCTACAATGACACTGTAGACCAATTGAAAGGGATGTAGCGCAGCTTGGTAGCGCGTTTGTTTTGGGTACAAAATGTCACGGGTTCAAATCCTGTCATCCCTACCGACTACTTCTCCTCTGAGCAGGATCCATTAAGATCGATAAAATTGGACATACAGAATCTTTCATTTTTTATTCCTTATATATTACTATATAATATCTATTTATATTGGGATTACAAAAAGAATCATATACAATCTGGAAGACGCTCTTAGTTCAGTTCGGTAGAACGCGGGTCTCCAAAACCCGATGTCGTAGGTTCAAATCCTACAGAGCGTGATTCTGTTCTTGTTAGGTCAAATTACATCGAACTAATTTCAGTGTAATTTGACCTCTTTCCTCCTTTCTTTAATCCACAGAGGGTCAGTCAAAAAAAGAGATGTTAATTAAAGATCCAACTGATCACCCCGTCTGTATTGTAAATATGCAGTTACGAACAATCCAGCCAAAGTAATAGGAATTAAACCTAACACGATTCCAAATAGAAAAACTTCAATCATTTCAATTTGTTTGAAAGGGGAAAAGAGAGGTAATATCTATGCCTAAATGGAAATCCGAATTGCTCATGAATCTCAAACCTCAATGGACTAATAATTCGCAATTGACATGGTAAATAATTATAGAATCCCAAAGAAAGATTTCTTTTTATTTTATTAATTGTTCATTTCAAATAAGTCGTATTTTGCTCAGACCAATAAATAGAGTTGAGGTTATAGTTAAAGCCGCTAGTAGAAAACCGAAATAACTAGTTATAGTAAGCATGGGGGGGCTAGATGAAGTATTTTCTTTTTATACATATGTTTATAAGGCACTTACCTAAAGTTTCTTTTCTATTTTTACAAGATACAAGAATAAACAAAAATACCAATTGAAAGTTTTTACCATTATAGACAGCACTAACAAAGATAGATTGACATAGGTAGAAAAAATAAATGGATTCATCATCTGTAACATCCACCCATCCCGCGATTCCGAATCAACAGATTAATTGGGCAACTCGTGAGTAAACAAATAGAAATAATAAAATTATAATTAATAACCGTGTCATGTAACTTCATTCCAAAAAAGAAACTCTCTTTGAATGAATTATTTTGGAATAAACATCATAACTTGAATTTTAACTCATTAGATTCCGTAATAGGTTTAGTCACATAATATAATATCTTGCCTAAAATAAAGGGTATCGCACGAGCAGATCTCTCGAAAAACTCAAATCGTTATTTGGGTCCACCTAGATTCTAAAACTGGCGATTTCTATTATCTTGTCCTTTCTAGGTTCTACATCTACAGTCTTTCTATATTATAAAGCTCTGCCTAGGTCAAGAACGAGCCTTTCCTTTAGATAGAATCTAATTCTAATACAAACAAGCATCACGAATTTTGATTATTATCATTTTTTTCGTCGAACATTATTTATTCTTCTCTTCTTAGCAGGGCTAATCAAGAAAAACCCCTTACGAAAATAAAAGGAGATTTATGGATTTCGCGTATAATTGAATTTCCTTGCGGAAATCTGATAATCTCCTTCATGAATTATTAGAAACCAACTCTCGTTGGACTCCTGGTTTACCCGATCTTCAGTTTCTAGTCTAACGCCAATAATAGAGCGAGTTCTAGACGATAGGAATTGGGGGAATTTTCTATTGACCGGCACGTCAACAAGCAACAAAAAAGAAAGGAAGAAATTATCTAGTGCTTCATTTCGGCACTGATTGAAATTGCATTGCTGTGTCAGAAGAAGGGTAGCTATACTGATTCGGTATACTCTAAAGACACCCTCGGTACAATATTGACGATCTTACAAAGATTTTATTTCGGCGAATTTCCATTTACCGATCTCATCTTTTACGGAATCGATCCCCCTTTGACTGTACAAGAATATGTGGAGCTCGGCATGTCTGGAAGCACAGGAGAACGTTCTTTTGCTGATATTATTACCAGTATTCGATACTGGGTCA